TCGTTAATGGTTGATCAAGCTTGATAGATTCACCCTCTGAAACAAGAAGTTCTGGTCCTGGAGGTATAATATCAACCACTTGGTGTCCATCCAATGCGTCAGCTATGGTTATTTCATACCCCCCTTTTTCTTTACGTACTATTCTGCTTACTATACCTGCTGCTGTAGCATTATAGACTGTATTGTTACTCTTGTTCCCATCGGGATAAATCTGACCTCTTCCCCTGTTCCCACCTACATATATGGGATACTTTAAGAAGTGAACGTCTTTCTTAGTAGCAGGGTCCGGGGAAAGAATGGGAAAGACGATTTCCCTATATTTCTGACCAGGAACAGGACCTACCACAAGAATATTTCTTTTAGTGGGGCGATAACTCTGAAAAGACAGATTGCCTATCTTTTCTTTCATCTCGGGAGAAATACGATCGGGGGGAGCTAATTCGAATCCCTCGGGTAAAATAAGAACAGCCCCCACATTCAAAGCCCCCTTTTTCCCATTAGCAAGAACTTGTTTCAGTTGCATATCATAAGGGATTCTAACAACTGCTTCAAATACAGTATCAGGAAGCACAGCTTGTGGAACCTCAATATCCACGGGCTTATTAGCTAAATGGCAATTGGCGCATACAATACGCCCAGTTGCTTCTCGTGGATTTTCATAACCCTGCTGCGCAAAAATGGGATATGCATTTGAAATAGATGTCCGAGTTATGACATATATCATGATCGATACGGAAATGAATCGAGTCATCTGTTCCTTTACCCAAGAAAAGGTATTTCTATTTTGCATGGTCCAATTATTGATCCCGGAAATTTCTACAATAAATTAGGTAGGTAGCTAGTATAGTTCCCTATCCACGATTCTGCCATTGTACTGGAGGGGGAATCCCTTAGACGGGTAGAAGTATAAAGAGTGAGTCAGATTAAAAATGGTTTGTTTATGTACGAAGTAACATTCGGATTTGATTGATATCGGCAGATCAAATGAGTTCTTCATTCATTCATTGAATGATAAACCACTACAAGTGAAGGAGATACACGATTTAAATAATGGAAGATCCAATATTTCAAAATTGTATCTAGAATGACTGGAAAAGTGGAAACAAGACCAGATATAATTTGATTGTTATGAGCAAATCCAAAATCTTTGTAGACCGAACCAATCATTAGTTCCCAACCATGGGGCGAATGGAATCCGATACATAAATCAGTTAATAAAAGAATAGAAAAAGCTTTTATTGTGTCGCTTAAGTTATAGAGGAATTCCTGAACCCAAGAATTAAGAATGACAAGTTCTTCATTACCCAGAATAGAATAACCACTTAGAATAGCAAAACAGATTATATTTGTCGAGAAATGCAAAATTATATGGATATGATCTTCATTGTGCATTTTGACCAATTGTATTGTTTCTTTGTGGATTCCTATACGAAGCTTTTGTATCTGTGTCTCCGGGTACTCCTTTATCATTTCGTCCAACAGGAATAGTTGTTCTAATTCTATGAATCTTTCTAGAACGTTCTTCTCTTGAATATCATTCAAAAAAGTTTCGGATTGCCTTGTATTCCACCAATTAGTAACTAAAGGTTCCAGACTTTTATTAAATGAGAGAGAGATCCACCAGGGCAAAAAGACTATAGATGCAAGATATGGGAGGGGAGTCAATGCTTTCTTTTTTGGCACTTTTAATCTGTTCTGTAAATTGTTAATGAAACTGCTTCATTCGCCGACTCTATCTGATCCGATATTTCTATGAAGCATGAGTTCTATAACAAGGTATGGAACCTATGGATCGGATCTATTCCTTCTTTTTTTTTTTTGAATTGTTTAGTCCTTGGATCTAGAAAGAATATAGAAATAGAATAAAGGTCCGTTTCGAATGAAGAAATAATCAAGTTCCCAGATATCTCAATTGGTCAAATTCGAACCAATTGTATCTTCATTTGTTCCTTTCGATGAATGCCCGAAAAACCACTTGAAGTAATGAATATTATTCGGATTTCGAGACGAAAGAACTCCCCCTGGATCAATCAATTATTTCGAAATGTTTCACTGGCTACCCACAGCCCAGGAATAATTGAGGGGATATTTCTGAAGAATATTGATGATGAAATCCGAAATGGGTGGCAAAACAAGAGAGAAATTGAATAGTTATGAGAGATCCAATCGTTTGGTCATCAAGGAGCAAAAGAAAGGATAAAAAAAAAAGAAACATCGATTGACGAAAGAGAGATAATTTACGAGATACGATCCATCTATATCTAACGTATCAATTCAAAATATTGGTCCTAAAAATAGGAATTCTATACTGTATTCCGAAATGTTCTGATATGTGTGATGAATACATACTTATTAGATTTGTTACTAGTATGAAAGAGTTGAGTTTAGTTCCATATGTAAAAAAAAGAGTTTTTGTTTTGGTGGATAAAAATAGCTTCTTATTATGGTTGTTCCGTATTCGTCCGCCTGCTTTATTCTATGGGCCACAACACAACGGTATTACCAACGGAACGGGGGAAATAGAATCGAACATGTTTTGCTCGAATAAACGTTCCGAAGAAACTTCAGTTATATTAAAAAGGGGATTCCTGAGTTCCTTCCCTCATGCGGAGAAAGCATTCATTCTTCAGTTCATTTCAAAATACTTCAATTGGTACGCGCAAGAAATAGGCCGATTCAGCAGCTTTTTGTTCAATTTCTCGTGGAGTAAAATTCTCATCGGTACGAGTCAAGGGAATGGCTCCCTGGCCTCTGATTTCCATATAAAGGACACGACGAGGATAAAGACCCTCTTTAACTTCCATTCTGATTGACTGGATATCTCTCATAAGGAATCGAAGGAAGATGCGACGATTTATTCCAGGAAATCCCCAACGAAAAATACACACTATTCCTTCTTTTCTATCAAAAAGATCATAACCACTACCTACATTCCACGAAATTGTGCACCACAAATAGGAACTAATGAACAGACCAGCGATCCCATAGAAAGACATCACGATTCCTTGGGGAAAAAAAAGGATTTCCTGAGAGGGAAATACGGATATCAGATTCCTACCAAGATAACTGGAAGTTCCAACCAATAAGAATCCTAGTGAACCTAAAAAAAGGATACAGGCCCAGCAGAAATTACTTGTTTTTCGAGACCCCGTTATAAGTTCTATCCATATACGTTCGGATTGCCAGTTCATACTCGATCCAGTTGCATTCTATTGGAATTGAGAGAATAGAATAAGCCAAATGAATTTGACTTTACTTTTTTTTGTTTTGATCCCGAAGTAACTCTCATCAACTAGCACTATTATGATGTAAACCATTAGGAGTAATTCATCGAATTGGTTAGATATAAAATAATAACATCCCCTTCATATGATCCCACTATGTATATCTACATACATATAGATACATTGACTTTCTATTTCAGATATTCGCTGATCTATTTGAAAACAAAAACAGCTATACCCACATATAATATACATGCATTTATCCATATATCATGGATCTGCATGCATAACAATAACAGCTTTTTTATTTGTGCTCGGAGGGAGTCACATGTCGTACCGTACCCTATTCCACTAAAAGATATCTGTATTATGATCCAAGTCCAAGTGTTAAAATAAATTGATGAGATTTCGGATCTAAACAATTTTGTTTTTTTGAACATGAAGAGATAAAGAAGCCATTGCAATTGCCGGAAATACTAGGCCCACTAAAGGCACAAAAATAGAGGGTAAATTGAAATCTGTCATAGAATAGGTGCCTCGATTTAATATTTGTACTTGTTATAAATTTGTACTTGTTAGAAATATATCTTATGATAAGTATATTTATTATAAGTATATAATAAGTGCAAGGAATGTAGAACTAAATAAGTGTACCTATTCATCTTTCTACACAAAATATATGTATGATAATCCGCTTTTTATTCTTGTTCTCCCGTCCTTATCTTATAATAAAGAGTTTCTTACGAGTTCCCTAAGGATTCGTTAGAATCCGATCCAACAGGGATTCATAGTAAAAAAAAGGAGGTTCTCGGGAGATATAGATATAGAAATATGCAACATTTCTATTATAGATTTTCATTATTCTATATATTAATACGTAAGAAGGAAGGGAACATGAAATTCTTTTCATTTTCCCAATTCTATTCCGCGGAAGGAAGAATTCACTCTTTTCTCCTCTTTATTTTATAGAGGGTTCCTGATTTCTAATCATCAATAGGGGTAGGATAAAAAATCTGGAGAAAATAAAAATCAAAAAAGTAATTATCCGAAACTTCTGATTCTGACTATAGAACTTATGTCACCAAAGAAAACCCCATTCTTCTTATTTGGACTTTGATTGCGATGAACTAAAGTTCGCTACAAATAACTGAGCCTAGTACTAGTGCTCTACTTTAATTTTGAGTCAAGGGAAAGAAACCGTGTAGCTGAAATAACTCACTCAGAACACCTTTTAAAGGGTTACGTGGTACGATTGGATCAAATAAGCCCTTATGGAATGAATACTCAGCCGCTTGTGAACCCTCGGGTACTGTCTTATTCAATGTTTGTTCAATTACTCTTTTACCCGCAAATGCAATGTAGGCATTGGGTTCAGCAATAATGATATCTCCCAACATACCAAAACTGGCTGTCACTCCACCGGTTGTAGGAGATGTAAGGATTGATACATAGAATAACTTTTTATTTGATTGATAATCATATAAAGCGGAAGATATTTTAGCCATTTGCATCAAGCTCAAACTTCCTTCTTGCATGCGTGCTCCTCCAGAAGCACACACCATAATAACAGGTAAAGATCTATTAGTAGCATACTCGATCAAACGGGTGATTTTCTCGCCTACTACGGATCCCATACTACCTCCCATGAACTCAAAATCCATAACCCCCATTGCTATGGGAATACCGTTTAGTTGACCTATGCCTGTTTGAACAGCCTCAGTTAAACCTGTCTTTCTTTGATACGAATCGATACGATCTCTATAAGGCTCCTCTTCC